AAATCATGTATTGGTCCGGGTAAATCCATTCTATATATAAATAGATAAAAAAATCGAAATCTTTCATAATTTTAATTGACCTGACCGGGAAAAAAGAAGTCATTTTATCATACTTCTTCATTATTAATGCATTATTAATTGAATTCAATTTGAACAGATGTAGATGTGGATTGATCTAGATATAGTTATTGCACCTATTTCGTTCTTTATCCGAAATATTTTTTTTTTTTAACTAAATATATATTTCAAATCAAATCCAAATTTTACCATGATTCTCATCAACAAACAAAACCAATCAATCAATAGTTTGGAGTTGTAATTATTCACCAAGCAAGAGCCTTATTCTTTTACATCAAAACGGGGTCTTATTAATTGGGAGTTGCTCTTGAATTAAGTCTTTTTTTATTTCAGGCAAATTCAAAATTGTTCGAGTCGTGTAATCGTTAATTATTGACATTGGTAAACGCCCTAAAGCAATTTGATTATAATTCAATTCGTGACGATCATATGTAGAAAGTTCATATTCTTCAGTCATTGATAAACAATTTGTTGGACAATACTCAACGCAATTACCACAAAATATACAGATTCCGAAATCAATACTGTAATTAAGTAATCGTTTCTTTCTAATATCCGTTTCCAATTTCCAATCTACAACAGGTAGATCTATAGGACATACACGAACACATACTTCACAAGCAATGCATTTATCAAATTCAAAGTGGATTCGGCCGCGGAAACGCTCCGATGTAATCAATTTTTCGTAGGGATATTGAATAGTTACAGGTAAACGACTCGCATGTGATAAGGTAATCATGAAACCTTGACCGATGTACCTTGCAGCTCGTACTGTTTGTTGACCATAATTCATGAACTCAGTTACCATAGAGAACATATCGTGAATATCTATAAAAATTTTTATACTTGTTTTGTTTCTTTCTCTTGTTCTTGTTTAAGACAAGTCGTGAAGATAGAATATAGAATATTGTATTCTTTTACAGTGAAAGAAGTTGGGAAGAAGTTGTTAATAATAGATTGCCGAGAGATATAGGTAAAAGAAATTTCCACCCAAGATTTAAGAGTTGGTCCATTCTTAGCCTTGGTAAGGTCCATCTTGTTGTGATAGCAATGAATAAGAACAAATAAGTTTTAGCTAATGTAATAAAGATACCAATGATTGTTCCAAAGACTCTACCCCCTTTATTTATTTCAAAAAAATAAGGAACGGCTATGTAAGGAAGAGAAAGATTCCAACCCCCCAAGTAAAGAACCGTTACAAATAATGAAGAAACTAGTAAATTCAGATACGAGGCAACGTAAAATAAACCAAATTTTATACCTGAATATTCGGTTTGATAACCTGCTACCAATTCTTCTTCTGCTTCTGGTAAATCAAAGGGTAATCTTTCACACTCGGCTAAGGACGAAATTAGAAAAACGATAAACCCTATAGGTTGACGCCACAAATTCCACCCCCAAAAACCATATTTTGACTGCGCTTCAACTATATCAACTGTACTTGAACTGTTAGATAATTATAGTCGACGATAACATTACTGTTCGCAACGCTATTACAGAACCGTACATGAGATTGTCACCTCATACGGCTCCTCAAAGGTCACAAATAAATCTAAGACCCGTTTGCTATTTTTTATCTTGATATGTTTTGTAGGATAGAATCCAAATCTATCACAAGGTCCCCAATTAGACAATGGAATTCTGTCTGCTATCTATTATTTTTTATTATAAAGTGCTTCTGAATTGATCTTATCTTTTAAAAATTTAAAATTTTTTGTTGAGTAATAACTTAACCTTTAAATAAAAAGTTTTTTGTAGAAATCTCAATCAATATTTCAACCTAGCATTTTTGATTACGAAAAAAAAAAAAGATACATTGCATTAGTTCACGAAACATTACAAGGATTCTATCTCTCTAAAAAAGATCTTTTTTGTAGTGCAAGTTAATTCTTTCGAGTTTCTTTTTTTGTTCCTATTCTCCTTTCTCATAAAAAGGTACTTTAAGTAAAGGATTACTTCGTTCTTGATAGTTATTTACTTAATCGGTGGATAGGAAAATACTCTGGATCGGAATCGTGGGGAGTACTCCTTCATCATTTCTACCAACATAAAGCCCCAATTAGAATCCCTTTTATGCTATGCAGTATGAACAGAAAAATCCTGTTGAATAACTTACATAATCTCTATTACGAATCCTTTGTGTACCTTGGTGTTCCTAACTATCCACCCTTTTTGGTCACAAGGACCCCCCCCGCTCATTAGGGTAATACATGTCTGTTAATAGCTAGTAAAACCCCTAGATAGTTGCTCCTTTTGAACCCGCTTCAAGTCATGATGACTAATCACTCAATCTTGGGGTAAATAGTATAGTATATAATGCTTATGTTTACTTTCACTTAACACTTGTACATAGGAAATGAGACTGAATCTTTTTACTGCAAAGTAAGAAACTGTTTTTTTCACTCATATAACTATCTGGTTTAGTTCATCAACCCGAATGATGAATAAAAAATAAAAAGGTATATTCAACCCATGAAATTTCCTTCCTAGAAAGAAAAGACATAGAGGAAATTTTATGTCTTAACGAATCACACGTAGAGATATTGATAACACACATAGAGTTAATGGTATTTCATAACTAATTGATTGAGCAGCAGCCCGTAAACCACCCAAAAAGGAATATTTATTATTTGATCCATAACCTGACATAAGAAGGCCCACGGGAGCAATACTTGAAATGGCAATCCATAAAAAAACACCAATACTTAAATCGGCTAGAACAAGGCGATATCCAAAAGGAATTACTAAAGAACTTAGTAGAATTGATGTGACTGCTATGGATGGTCCGATACTGAATAAACGAGTATCTCCTCTTGATGGAAGAAGATTCTCTTTGAAAAGTAATTTTGTACCATCTGCTAAAGCTTGAAGAATTCCCAAAGGCCCGGCGTATTCAGGGCCAATACGTTGTTGTATCCCCGCAGATATTTCTCTTTCTAACCAAACAATTACTAGTACACCTATTGTGATTCCTAATACAGGAGTAAAAATAGGGACAAGCATCCATATGATCTCATATACCTCTTTTAAGGATTCCAATCTAAAAAAAGAATTGATAGCTTGTACTTCTGTTGTATCTATTATCATTTTAACGATCAACTTCTCCCATAATGATATCTATGCTACCTAGTATTGTCATAATATCAGCCAATTTCATTCTTTTAACTAATTGAGGAAGGATTTGCAAATTGATAAAACCCGGTGGTCGGATTTTCCATCTCCAAGGAAAAACACTCTTATCTCCTATCAGAAAAATTCCTAATTCTCCTTTTGGGGCTTCGACTCTCACATAAAGTTCTTGTTTTGACAATTCAAAAGTAGGAGAAGGTTTTTTACTGATAAATCGATAGTCAAAATCATTCCATTCGGGATCCCATACTTTATCAAAGCGCCGGATTTCTAAATTCTCATAGGGCCCCCCCGGAATTCCTTCTAAAGCCTGTTGAATAATTTTTATTGATTCTGTCATTTCACCGATTCGTACTAAATAACGAGCTAATGAATCCCCTTCCTTTTGCCATTGAACTCCCCAATCAAATTCATCGTAAGACTCATAATGATCAACCTTTCGAAGATCCCATTGTATTCCGGAAGCTCGTAGCATTGGTCCCGATAAACCCCAATTAATTGCCTCCTCTCCGCCAATAATGCCTACTCCCTCAACTCGCTCTAAAAAAACAGGATTCCGTGTAATAAGTCTTTGATATTCAGTAACTCTTGTTAAAAAATAATCACAAAAATCCAAACATTTATCTACCCAGCCATAAGGTAAATCAGCAGCGACTCCTCCAATACGAAAATAATTATGCATCATTCGCATACCGGTAGCAGCTTCGAATAGGTCATATATCAATTCTCTTTCTCGAAAAATATAGAAGAAGGGGGTCTGTGCGCCAATATCTGCCATAAAAGGGCCAAGCCATAACAAATGCGAAGCTATACGACTTAACTCTAACATAATGACTCTGATATAGCTGGCCCTTTTAGGCACTTGAATATTGCCTAACTGCTCTGGTGCATTTACAGTTATTGCTTCAGTGAACATAGTAGCTAAATAATCCCAACGTGTTACATAAGGTAAATATTGTATAATTGTTCGGTTTTCCGCAATTTTTTCCATTCCTCTATGTAAATAACCCAATATCGGTTCACAGTCAATAACATCTTCACCATCTAGAGTAACAATGAGTCGAAGAACACCGTGCATTGATGGGTGCTGAGGGCCCATATTGACTATCATAAGGTCATTTCGTGTAGCTGGTGCAGTCATAGGTTTTTTCCCGATTCATTCTTCCATGAATTGCTGAAAGCGAAAAGAGGTTCATCAAAATTTAAGCGAAAATTCAAAACGACTCTTCAAATTAATGATTTTTTGTTTCTCGAATCTCCAACTGTCCGATTAATTCTTTATAACGTACTCTATTTTTTTTTGACAAATAGGCGAGCAGCCGTTGACGTTTTCCTAGAATTTTACGCAGACCTCTTTGAGATAAATAGTCTTTTTTGTGCAATTCCAAATGTGAAGTAAGTCTCCGTATCCTATTGGTGAAACTCACTACTTGAAATTCAACAGACCCCTTGTTGTCTTCGTTTTCCTCTTTCAAAATAATTGCACTGAATGGATTTTTTATCATAAAAAAAGCTCCTTCTATCCTTTAATTTACATATAAAATATATTATTTGATCAGTAATAATAATATTAGTCATTTTAATGTAGTAATTAGTATACACAAGAATTTTAATTTTAGTTGGACAGGGATAAAAAAGTAGATGGTACGTTTTTACACTTACAACGTCAAATAATTTAGACCGAAAATTCGGAATATTCCATATATTCGTTTATTTTATAGATTTTATCCAAACAAATTGATACGTCATTGACTTAGTATTAAATAAAAAAGATCGAATATTAGACTGGGACGTAAGACAGGGCATATGTGCATCTGTTTGCTTTTCTATATGGTACAGAATATATAGGAAAAATGTACCATCAAACAATTTTTAATTGTGGATATATTCTTAACAAACTAAAACGGCTTCCATTATTGGTATTAAACCAATATCTATTCATACAAGCTAAGTCTTCTAATCGATAATTAGGCCAAAGAAATAACTTTAATTTAATTAATTCATTTTTATCTCTATCAAGATGCTTTTTTTGATCCAAAAAAGGATTCCTGTTTTTTATGTTTTTTTTGTTACAAAATACTCGATTTTTATCCACACTATTTATATTCTTTGAGTTGAAAGAAATTAGAATTCTCAATTCTCTACGACGTCTAGATGATAAAATCTTTTCAGGAACGATAAAATCATAATGTTTTTTGTCTCTCTTTCGAATTATTATTTGATATCTTGGGATAGATTCATCCAATTTATTTTTATTGATATATCTTTGTTCTCGATATCTTTGAGGAGTTTGGTACTTACTTTTATGAACCAACGATATACCTACGGTTTGATATATAATAAAGTATCCGTCGTTTTTTACAGACAAACGAATGGGATCGATAAAAAATATCCCCTTTTTATTCAATTCCATAGGAGTCAATTTTTTTCGAATCACCATTATATCCAGATTTATTTCTTTCCTTTGAATAGACGATATAGTAGTATCTCTTGGATTTATCAGTCCAAGCAAGTAACAATATATCTTGATATTATTGATCATTCTTTCAGTTAAATTCGGAATTAAACCATCGTCTATTATCCATTGAAAAAGCAAATAGTGTTTCCGTAAGAAAATTATTTCTGGTCTCATCTTATTTCGGATCTTATATTGTTTTTTCATTTTATCTTGGTTTTGTGAATATGATCCAAGGCCTCTTCGGCCCGCGGGTTCTTTTTCTTCTTGATTTCGATTCATTAATTCAGAATATCTTTTTTCACTCGATGGTCTAAAAAAATGGAATTTTTTCTTTTCATTGATGTTTTTCTTTTTATTTAAATTTAAAAGAAGTAATTTGCTTGGTATAATCCATGGTTTTATTTTGTATACATTATAAAGTGGCACAAATTCTGGGAAGAACGGAAGTTTCATATTTGTCGATATTGGGTTTAGGATTTCTTCATTCATTTCCATCCAATCAAAAAAGAGTTTCTTGTCATTGATTGGATTTATTTCTAAATCTTGATGAATCATCAGATAAAAAATATCGTTTTTATCCATTTTCTCAATTTTTTGGTAATTCTTACTTCCAAGCTTAGTATTTATATTACTGCTATAATCCATTTTGGTCCAGGCCTCAATATCTATTTTTTGTCTTAGAAAAAAATTGAGAATTGTCCAATCAAAATATTTTCTATCTGAATTTTTTTGCATATACATAATATCGCCCTTTTCTAGATAATGATTGATAGGAATTTCCTCCAGGCTTTCAAATAAATTTTGTTTAGAATTGTTGTAATTAAAAGTAATTTTTTGGTTGTTATTTAATTCTGATGGTGATCCATAAATAATATATGAGGACTTCTTAATTTCAGAATTAATAGATTTATATGATAAAAGATTATATATATAGTATTTTGGAAAATTATCTTTTTGGTTTGGTAATGGATATACTTTAAAATCCTTTTGTTTTTTGTGATAAAGTAATCGATCTTTTTCATACGAATTCCATTTTGTTAAATCTTTATTTTGGGTAATACCACCTTCATTTATTGTAGTTCGCCATTTTTGTGGTATTAATTCAAACCATCTAATCTGAGATAAATTGTATTGATAATGACCTCTTAACCAGTTTTTCCATTGATTCGTTTCAGAACTTGAAAGTTTTGTATGTCTTAATTCGGAATGAAATATTCCTTGTGTTACAAAATAATTTTTTATTGCAGTCTTAAGAAAAACGGGAGTTCCATGATACTCAAAAATAGATCTTAACTTATACAAATTAATAACTTGGGTTTGTGATAATTTGTAAAATACATATGCTTGTGATAAAGAGGATAAGTCAAAAAAAAGATGTGAATTCCTCTTACTATTCTTAATATTGTAAAGTTCACTTTTTAGAGTCGAAAGAAAGTTAATTTCTTTTTTTTTTTTTTTTATTTCTCGGTTTGTTTTATTATTGTAAATGTATTTATCAAAACAAAAATTTCTTGATTCAAGAACTAGTTGTGTAGGAATTCTGGCAATATGAATGATACATAGAAAGATATCGATGTATATTCTTTTAATGAAAATTTTTATAAACAAATCGAATTTATAGATTAATCGATTTCTTCTTTTTTTTATTTTTAATATTTTCCAAAAAATTTTTGGTGATTTTTCTTTTCCATTATAACTATAACTTGTTTTGTTAGGACTACTTCTTTTCTTGGCGTTGCTGTTTTTTTCTTTTGTAAGACTCTTTGTTTTCTTTCTGATTGTGCTTGTTCTATCAGCCAGATTTTTAATTTTTTTTTCTCTCAGTGAATAATTTG